GAGCGATAGAGACTCCATTTAACTCAGGTTGATCTAGGCCGGAGGTAGAGCAGACCTACGTCAAGATAACCCCTCTTTGAAAAACTTTGGTAGTGCTCCTGGATTCTAATCTAAATAATGAATCAGAGCACAAGGAGCCATTTCCTTATCTTTCGGTCAATAAAAAATATGGCGGACTAGTTTGATATTTATATCAGCTAATGAAAGAGCCCAATGCAAAGAAATGCATGTTGGGTTTTTGAAACAGTTTGAATAATTTTGATAATAATCAGTTTGATCTGTTTTACCGAGAAGGTCTACGGTTCGAGTCCGTATAGCCCTAATCCTAATAACTATAACAAATGAGAATTCTATATTGGAATTTTTTTTTAGAGCGAATCGAGATGAGTTGAAAGCGATAGAGTTTGATTTGTATAAGAACAAAAAAACAATATATATTTATGCTATAATCGAAATACAATATCGATGAAGTGGGTGTAATGGAAATAGGATTCCAGTCGATGAATCTTTAAATGAGACATGTCCCACAGCAAATAAATAAAACTAGGCGGTTCGATCAAAATGAATTGTTAGTTTGACTAACCAGGTATGGATGACTCGACAATTCCAATTCGAATCGGCTAATCCGATATATTTTCCACATTCATAGGAATGCGTCTATCTTTCGGTTTTACGAATATGAGATTTTCTGGGTATTTTTAAAAATATCAAATGTAATTCCTACTTTGGCATTTCCCATTTCCGGGGTTTTAGCTCCGATTAGCAAAGGGCCAGAGAAACTTGCGAGTTATGAATCGGTTATAGAACCAACGAGCGGCGCTTGGTTACAATTTCGAATCCGTCTATTATATGTTTTCTTTTGTTTTTGTTGTTTTGGATGTTGAAACGGTTTTTCTTTATCCATGGGAAATGAGTTTCGATGTATTGGGTGCATCTGTATTTCTATCTGTATTTATAGAAGCTTTCATTTTCGTGCTTATCCTAATTGTTGGTTTGTTGGTGCAATTTATGCATGGCGAAAAGGAGCATTCAAATGGTCTTAGCTCCGAATATTCAGACAAAAGAAAAAAAGGAAAGAACAAATTGAGATATGAATTTAATTGAGTTTCCCTTACTTGATCGTCAAAATTAAGTTATTTCAACTACATCAAATGTCAAATTGGTAAAGACTCTCTAGTTTATGGGTGCTTCTCTATGGTACTACCTGTTCCTTCATTGAATTTCTTTCATTAATAAGCTCACGATTCGGCTTTGATCGTTAGAGACTGGTACCAAAATCGAGTCCTAAACAAACATACCCAATTTTAACAGCCGGCACAATAACAATGGCTACTTCTTTAGTAAGATTATATGATCAAATGCTTGAACCAAAATATGTTATTGCTCCGCTACGCTACGGGAGCATGTACAATTATAGGGGGATGCTCAGTACCGATTCTTAGAGTACTGTTGGGTGAGTTCATAAGCCAATTCCTGTGGATGTCTATTTGTCCCGAGCTGCCCGCCTAAACCGGAAGCGGTTATAGATGCTATAACAAAACTTTGTAAGAAAATATATAGAGAAATCTCTGACGATATAATTCGGTCTCAACAAAAGAATCGGCGTTTTATTACGAATCCCAAGTTTAATGTTGGACGTATTACTCATACTGGAAATAATGATCAAAGATTACTCTATCAATCGACATCTACTTCATAAATCCTTCCTTAAAGATTTTTCAAATAGAAAAGTCACTTTCCACGAATTAGTGAATTAAGCGGGATCCTTTTGCACAGAATAACAAATAGTGGGTCAATCTTCATCAATTTCATTGTAAATGTGAAATACTTAATACAAATAAAAATATGGGAGAGATAAAAAATAGCAGGGCCGTCTGTCTGCTTGGCTAGTTAAGCATAGGCTAGTTGATAGATCTGTGGGTTTCGATTACTAAGGACTCGAAACTTCTTTACAGATAAAGTCTCAGGATTGGCTATGTCGAAAGTATTAAAGTTCTTTTTGAACGAGAGGAGACACAGTATGAACAAATAACAAAGACGATAATTCCTTTATATACTCTTTACCCATCTATAAACTCAAATAGAGAAGTTGACCTCTAGATACCTAGATGAATAAATATGTATCAAGATCTAGACTATTAATGAATATGTATGTTGATCTATATCAATTAATTTGTAGAATATATACTCATACAAATGAATCATGTGCCAGGAACCAGATTTGAACTGGTGACACGAGGATTTTCAGTCCTCTGCTCTACCAACTGAGCTATCCCGACCGTTCCTGACGCATCATTTTACTAGATGGCTTGGGTCTATGTCAATTAAAAGGATAAAAAGACATGTATTACAAAGTCTTATTCAATCCCTGAAATTTCTTGGATTTTCAAAAAGAAAACTTTGTAAGCTTCAAGTTTCAGTATGAGTCGTAATATGAACTGTGAATCATTCAAATAGGCAGTCCTTGTTCAAAGATGTTCATTTGTACATGTAGTATATA